AAATAAAGAAGCTTAATACAAAAGCAGAAAAAGAAATAATAATAACTTGGTCCAGAACATCTACCATTATACCCACAATGATTGGCCATACCATTGCTATCCATAATGGAAAAGAGCATTTACCTATTTATATAACAGATCGTATGGTAGGCCACAAATTGGGAGAATTTTCACCTACTCTAAACTTCCGAGGACATACAAAAAATGATAATAGATCTCGTCGTTAACATTAATAATAATAATAAAATAAGATGAAAATCATTACATTATGAAAATCATTTAATTTATTTTATATATTTAAATTTATATAATATTTTAAATAATATTTTAAATATAATTTGAATTTATATATAAATTCAAATTATATTATATATATATAAATTTATATAATTAATAAATTAAATAAATGTTTATTCATTTTTTAGTGAAAATGTGAAAATAAAATTTTATGATAAAGAAGAACCAATATACAGAAGTATAATCTTTTGGTTAAAAAATTTCATGTCTGTTCACAACACAAAGCACGAATAGTAATTGATGAGATTTGTGCATAAAGAAAAGGTTGTATGTCTTGAACTTATACTTTTTTGAGTTGAATATCTTATTCGATTTTTTTGATTGGTTTATTTTGCAATAGCAAATGCTAGTCACAATATAAATTTCAATGAATTAAGTCAATGAGTTAGAAAGATATATTTTTAGAAAAAAAATACACAAATAAGACATATCATTTTTTGTATAGTAGTGGGGAATTATGGGACAAAAAATAAATCCGCTTGGTTTCAGACTTGGTACAACTCAAAGTCATGATTCTCTTTGGTTTGCACAACCAACAAATTATTCCGAGAATCTACAAGAAGATAAAAAAATACGAGATTGTATCAAAAATTATATACAAAAAAATATAAGAGTATCCTCTGGTATTGAAGGAATTGGACGGATAAAGATTCAAAAAAGAATCGATCTGATTCACGTTATAATTTATATGGGATTTCCAAAGTTATTAATGGAAGATAAGCCTCGAAGAATCGAAGAATTACAGACGAATATGCAAAAAAAACTGAATTGTGTGAACCGAAAACTTAATATTGCTATTACAAGAATTGCAAATGCTTATAAACACCCTAATATTCTTGCAGAATTTATAGCCGAACAATTAAAGAATAGAGTTTCGTTTCGTAAAGCAATGAAAAAAGCTATTGAATTAACTGAACAAGCAGGTACAAAAGGAGTTCAAGTACAAATTGCAGGACGTATCGACGGAAAAGAAATTGCACGTGTCGAATGGATAAGAGAAGGTAGGGTTCCCCTACAAACCATTCGAGCTAAAATTGATTATTGTTCCTATACAGTTCGAACTATTTATGGGATATTAGGGATCAAAGTTTGGATATTTCTAAACAAAGAATAACAAACTTTTTCTTATCTTTAACATTTCTTAACATTTCATGTTTCTATAAAACAAAAAATTACAAATTATTCCATTTTTTTTTTCCAAAAAAAATGATAAATTTTATAAGATTAAATTGAATAAAAAATTCAATTAATAATTTAATATTGATGCTATGCTTAGTGTGCGACTCGTTAGTTTTTTAGAGTGGTTAAAATAAAAAAAAAAAAGAAACCGACTCGTAGTATTAATTACGTAGTATGAATTAATTAAAAAAAACTAATAACCAACTCATCGCTTCGGATTATCTAGATCTAAAGAACTAGTCAAAACAAAAAATCTAAATAAAGATATGATATATTGGTGATATAATTATAGCAACTCAAATATTGTATAAATAAAAAAAAAGGTATAAAAAAAGAAAGAAAAATGAATCTGTCTGATTATGAGTTGTAAAGCAATAAGAATATACAGATAAATGAAGGGGTGAAAGAAAGAGAGAAAAAATATATGATATAGAATTCTAATATGTAAAGGTCTATGGGTCATCTCATAAAAGGTAGTGTAATAAAGCATCAATATGAATTAATCCATATATAAATGAATATATTCTTAACACAAACCAATCAAGAGCTCTGAATCAATAAAAACTGAGAAAGTTGATTCAAGAAAAAGGAAAATAAATCGTATTTAAATAAAATCTTATTATTATTAGGGAATTAGAGAGGCTCCATTGTAGAATTCAGACCTAACCATTAATCGAGAAGCGATGGGAACGACGAAACCTGCGAATATCTAAGATTTTTTTTAAACAAATCTTAATTATTTATTAGGTGGGATGGCGGAACAAACCAAAAAGGAATCCATTTATTTTAGAAGAGTTGTGTCCTACATTACATCTGAATTTGATAATAAAGAGTAAATATTCGCCCGCGAAAATTTTATTGAAATTTTTTTATTTTTGCCAACCCGATATGATCTGATATGATAATAAAAAAAGAAAAAAAAATATTCGTTAGAACCTTATAAGATAACAAAACAACATTATCTAATCTAGGTATATACAGATAGCAAAAATTGTCTATAACTATAAGAATACATATTTAGTTATCTATCAAAACAAGATATACAAATTTCTAATAGACCAATAGATTCTATGAAATCTCATAAAATCCCGCGATTCTATTATTCATTAAACATATGTATCTTAGTGTATATTATTCGGTTAAATCGATTTATATATATTTGAATCGCTTCATTCGCGAGGAGCCGTATGAGATGAAAAATCTCATGTACGGTTCTGTAATAGAGATGGAATTGAGAAACAACCATCAACTATAACCCCAAAAGAACCAGATTTCGTAAACAACATAGAGGAAGAATGAAAGGAATATCCTATCGGGGTAATCATATTTGCTTCGGAAGATATGCGCTTCAAGCACTTGAGCCCGCTTGGATCACATCTAGACAAATAGAAGCAGGACGGCGAGCAATGTCACGAAATGTCCGCCGAGGTGGACAAATATGGGTACGCATATTTCCAGACAAACCGGTTACAGTAAGACCTACCGAAACGCGTATGGGTTCGGGAAAAGGATCTCCCGAATATTGGGTAGCTGTCGTTAAACCTGGGAAAATACTTTATGAGATGGGCGGGGTCTCAGAAAATATAGCCAGAAAGGCTATTTCAATAGCAGCCTCCAAAATGCCTATACGAACTCAATTCATTATTTCGGGATAATAATTAGAACCAAAGGAAAGAGGTCTTTAGGATGAAAACAAAAAAATGCAATTGTGGGTTCTTTATTTTTGAACACAGAATATTTTTTTTACTTCCATTTTTGGACTGAAAGAACAAAAAAATGATATGATTCAACCTCAAACCTATTTGAATGTAGCTGATAACAGTGGAGCCCGCAAATTGATGTGTATTCGAATCCTAGGAGCTAGTAATCGACGATATGCTTATATTGGTGACATTGTTGTTGCTGTAATCAAGGAAGCAGTACCAAATACGACCTTAGAAAGATCAGAAGTGATCAGAGCTGTAATTGTACGTACTTGTAAAGAACTCAAACGTAGCAACGGTATAATAATTCAGTATGATGATAATGCTGCAGTTGTCATTGATAAAGAAGGAAACCCAAAAGGAACTCGAATCTTTTGTGCAATCGCCCGGGAATTGAGACAGTTAAATTTTACTAAAATAGTTTCATTAGCACCCGAGGTATTATAAGACTATAAGACAAAACCGTGATATGGATATTTTTTTTTAATAAATTTAATAAAATAGATAAATTAATATATTATATCTCACACATATCCCTTTTCCTTTTGTAGTCATTATTGTAGTCATTATTATAAGTATTAGAAATAGCATATTATTATCTATTTCATAGATATATTGGATAATCTAAATAAAAAAATCGAAAAAGGAGCATGTTGATTATATCGAAAGTAAGGGGCAACAATCATTTTCGTTTATCATGAGTAAGGACACCATCGCTGACATAATAACCTATATACGAAATGCTGACATGAATAGAAAAGGAATGGTTCAAATACCATTTACTAACATCACCGAAAACACTGTGAAAATACTCTTACGAGAGGGTTTTGTTGAAAACGTCAGAAAACATAGGGAAAGCGACAAATATTATTTAGTTTTAACTCTACGGTATAGAAGAAATAGGAAAGGATCATATAAAACTTTTTTAAATTTAAAACGGATCAGTACACCGGGTCTACGAATATATTCTAATTATCAACAAATACCGAGAATTTTAGGAGGCATGGGGATTGTAATTCTTTCAACTTCTAGAGGTATAATGACAGATCGAGAAGCTCGATTAGAAAAAATCGGCGGAGAAGTCTTATGTTATGTATGGTAATCTTTCTGACATCTGAATAAGGAAGCATAAATCATTCAATTTAATTAGACTGTTTTTTAATTTCAACAATATTTTTGGGAAGAAGGGTACAATTAGACGTTCAAAATGTAAGGAAACCTTATTTTCTTCTAATAAATAGATTTAGGATTAACTTATTAAGTTAAGAAATTACAAATATAGATATGAAAATAGGGGCCTCCGTTCGTAAAATTTGTGGAAAATGTCGATTAATCCGCAGGCGAGGGCGAATTATAGTAATTTGTTCCAATCCAAAACATAAACAAAGACAAGGATAAGAATTCCAATTCTATTATAATTAATATAATTAAATCTCGAATATTAATTCTTATGAATTCTCGATCTCCAATATTATATTAATTCCTGACCAATATTCATTCTTGAATATTTATTTAATTAACCGATTAATTCTATGTATTGTATTAATAGTTAATAGAAAATGATTTAAGAATTTCACTTTTTAAAAATAAAAATTTATATATGATATATATGATTGATATATATGATATATGATTTCATTTTATTATTATATATATGAACAAAAAGACCTCATTTTTATTTTTTTATCTAAAAAATTTGTATTGTATTATTTTAGGAGGAAAAAACTATGAACAAGGGGGAAAAACGTATGAATAAAAAACCGGATATATGGCAAAACCTATACGAAAAGTGTCGTCGCGTAAAGGACAAATTGGAAGGGGAAAAGGACAAATTGCAACGGGTAGACGTGTACATAAAACACCGAAGAGAAAAATACAAACTGGCGTTATCCATATTCAGGCTAGCTTTAATAATACTATGGTTACTATTACAGATCTACAAGGTCTTGTCATTGTTTCAGGATCAGCTGGATATTATGGATTCAAAGGTAAACGAAGGGGTACACCATTTGCTGCACATATGGCAGCAAGGAATGCTATTCGACGAGTAGCGGATCAAGGCATGCAACGGGCAGAAGTTATGATAAAAGGTCCCGGTCTCGGAAGAGATGCAGCATTAAGAGCTATTCGTAGAAGTGGTATACTATTAAATAGTATACGGGATATAACCCCTATGCCACATAATGGATGTAGGTCTCCTAAAAAGAGACGTGTATAAAAAATAAAATAAAGATTTTAAAAAGA